ATGGGTTCCATTGAATGAATAATTGATCCGGATCCTAAAAACAATAATGCTTTCGAATAGGCATGAGTGATCAAATGGAATAAAGCAGCTCGATAAGAGCCTATCCCTGGGGCTAACATAATATAACCCAATTGAGACATTGTAGAATAGGCTAAACTTCTCTTAATATCTCTTTGAGCAAGAGCTAAAGTAGCTCCTAATAGTACCGTTATTACACCTATCAAAGAAATGAGATTCATTATGTAAGGTATGACTGTGAAAAGCGGAAGAAATCGAGCGACAAGAAAAATGCCTGCTGCTACCATAGTAGCAGCATGGATAAGAGCCGAAATAGGAGTAGGCCCCTCCATGGCATCAGGTAACCATACATGAAGGGGAAATTGTGCGGATTTAGCAACTGCACCGACGAATAATAGGGAGGCACACAGAGTAGCAAATAAAGAGTTGACCTCATTATTACGGATCAGGTTATTGAAGATTTCGAACAAATCTCGAAATTCGAAACTCCCTGTTATCCAATAAAAACCTAAGATTCCTAATAATAATCCAAAATCCCCTACACGATTAGTTACAAACGCTTTTTGACAAGCATTTGCGGCAGCCGGTCGTGTGAACCAAAAACCTATTAATAAATACGAACACATTCCCACTAGTTCCCAAAAAATATGAATTTGTATCAAATTGGAACTAGTAACTAATCCCAACATGGAAGTATTGGAAAAACTCATATAAGCAAAAAATCTCAAATATCCTTGATCATGAAACATATAATTGTCACTATAAATAAGAACCATGATTCCAACCGTAGTGATTAGTATTGACATAATAGAAGTAAGTGGATCGATCAAGTAGCCGAACTCTAAGGAAAAATCAGTATTGATGGTCCAAGACCATAGATGTTGATAGATAGAACTGCCATTTATCTGTTGAATAGACAGATCGGACGAAAAAACCATAACTATACTTAGCAATGAAACACTAGGAAAAGTCCACATACGACGCAAATTTTTTGTTGCGGTCGGAACAAGCAGAAGTCCCAACCCTATTGACATAGTAACTGGAAGTAGAGCGAAAGGTATGATCCATGCATATTGATATGTATGTTCCATAATAAAATCAAACTTTCTTTTTTTATTCTTATTAATTGTTTCCCATTCACCAGCCCTTATTTCTTCCGGAAGGAGCAATAATCAAATAAATAAAAAAAAAAAAAAAAAAATTCAAACGAAGAAGTTACAATTCTTCAAATAACCAAGTTACTAGTTAAAAGCTACTACCTAGTTATTAACGAAGATATTTATTAAGATAAAAAATATGAAATTTTCAATTATTCTACTATATACATACGATACGGTGATTTCTATCCGTATTTATACTAATTATAGTAAGGAAAAAGAATGATACCAAAAATTCAAGTACTTTATTCTGGTATGTATCGTAGGATCTGCCAATAACTCGATCCAATAAACCTAGTTTTTATTTAGTTTCTTCGGAGTCATTAACTAATTCTGGAATTGATTGGCTTCTAGTCCAAAAAAACAAACTTATGTTTATGTGTTTATGAAAAATCCTAGAATACTTGTCACTTCGCATAGAACTAAAATGAGAAATTACTCAAATTCCCTTTATTTTATCAAGTAATGTATTGTTTAACGGATTAACTACTTTGATTTAATTTCAATTTAAATTATGTGGACTCTATCTCCGAGCTTGACCAATTAATAGAAAAAGGTTACATTCATTATTGGTTTCCTAAATTAGGAAAGGGTTCTTAAGCTTTTCGATTTATTAAATATAACATTTATAATATATATATATTATCTAAATAGACTGAGATATGAATTGGAACCTTTTTAATTCTTATCAATGGCATCCGATTCAACGGTAGTAGATCACGCCCGTAGACATAGATTGAATAAAGATATGAAGCCCCCAATCAGTACAAATTATTCTTTCTTCGAACATTGGATGTAATGGAAATGTGAAAAAAAAATTCCCTTGAAAATCACATCGTTTTTTCTTTTTTCTTCTATTTCATTTCTTTTTTTATCCTTAATAATACCATATGCGATGCTCATCTATCTGTATCCATACTTTTCTATGTTATGAAGTAAGCATAAGTATCGGCTATGGAATAAAGATAGATAATGAATAGTTAATAGAAAGAACAATATATTTTGAATTGAACAATAAATGTCTTTCACGTCCAACTATAAAAATGAGTGACCCTTTTATTTTGAAATGGCGGTTCCAAAGAAACGTACTTCTCTGTCAAAAAAGCATATTCGTAGAAATATTTGGAAAGGAAGGGGATATCAGGCCGCGGCAAAAGCTTTATCTTTAGCTAAATCTATTTCTACCGGGCATTCAAAAAGTTTTTTTGTGCGACAAACAAGTAATAAAGCCTTGGAATGATCTGAATCTGAATCAGCATGACTCGATGAATTGGATGATTAAATTTATAAGATGAAGAATTCACATTAACTAATGTTTTGAACTCATCAATATGAGATAGAACTGGCTGTTGTGGTATGTAGAATACAAATTCTTCTGTATACTAGGTTCTAAAAATGATTTCTTTTTTTGTTTGAAAAAAAAAAAAAAGAAAGAAGTAGTTAGACACAAAATACAAAGTTTCACCTTTCATTGATTGGTTTTTATAATTCGCGAGATGGGGATTGTAACTTTCCCCATCGATTCATTTTTCACAATAACAAAACTCTTACTTTTTTTTTTTTTCTTAGGAAGGGATTGGCTTATTGGATTATGTATCTCCAATAGTTATACATCATTAATATTTTTTGAAAATCTGAAACAAGTATGAACGAGGTTAGAGCCCCCTTTTTTGTTCCAAAGTAAGGCGGGGATAAGATTCATAGTCAAAGTCAATGAATTATTGAAACTAATTGATTAAAATATACATTTTAAAACTTTGATTTGTAGCTCTCTGAATCACTACATATCTACAAGGACTCCCTCTTATTTCGAACAGAAAAAAAAAATAATAATAATAATAAAACTGCCAGGATACCATTTAGATCGATATTTATGTACTAAAGAATGAGTCAATCTTACGTAATCCAACCCCAATGGATCCTATCCCATGTTTGAGCTGGAGGATCGATCAATCGATATATCTAGATCTAATATCTAAATTTTTTTATCTATTAATATTAGATTTCAAATCTATATATAAAGAGATCTTATCATTTTCATTTTTTAAGTTTTCTAAGTTAAAGTACATAAAGTACATACAGTAGAATTCCAATAAAGATTGAAACTCTTTTGTTATACGATATGCCCGGTCCAATACCTAATGGGTTTGGTAAATCGTCACACAAATTATGTTATGTATACAATGAAGATCCCAATCATTAATACATCTTTAATACCAAACTATCCAAATTTTTATAGAAATCTTTTGGATGTAGTGATGAAGTTGTGATATATAAAAAATATTGTTTTATTTTGTTCATTGAAAAATGAATCTTTTTCGTTTCGGATCTATCAAATCAGATAAATGAGAAATGAATCGTCAAAAAATGAGAAAAAAAAATTCTTAGTTCTATACCCGGACTCAGGGCATAACCGTCTAGTTCCAACTATTCCAGAAGAACTTATAATACGGAAAAGCCCGCTGTTTAAAATGACCTCCTGCCACGATACTAAGGATTATTGAGCGTTTAAATATTTATTTGAACGGGTCTTTATTCATCGATTCTAACATTTCCTAAAATAGATTGCATTAAATCCCTCAATCTCGACGATTGAACATCATATGGACTATGATTATTTCGATGAAGCCGCCATGGTGAAATTGGTAGACACGCTGCTCTTAGGAAGCAGTGCTAGAGCATCTCGGTTCGAGTCCGAGTGGCGGCATCCTCTAAAAAAGGCACAATAGATCCTATAATGAATTCAATTCCGGATTTCCATTCCGTAATTGGGGATACCCCCCTAAAAAAAAAAATTATGATATTTGCCACTTTAGAACATATATTAACTCACATCTCTTTTTCTATCATTTCAATTGTTATTACGATTCATTTGATGACCTTATTAGTCCATCAAACCGTAGTACTATTTCATTTGTCAGAAAAAGCCATGATGGCTACCTTTTTCTGTATAACAGGATTATTAGTTACTCGTTGGATTTATTCGAGACATTTGCCATTAAGCGATTTATATGAATCTTTAATGTTTCTTTCGTGGAGTTTCTCCATTATTCATATGTTTCCTAAAAGACGGAACCAGAAAAGTTATTTAAGCGCAATAACCGCGCCAAGTGCTATTTTTACCCAAGGCTTTGCCACTTCGGGTCTTTCAACCGAAATGCATCAATCTGCAATATTAGTACCTGCTCTACAATCCCAGTGGTTAATGATGCACGTAAGTATGATGTTATTGAGTTATGCAGCTCTTTTATGTGGATCGTTATTATCCGTAGCTCTTTTAGTCATTACATTTCGAAAAAACCTAGATATTCCTCGCAAAAGCAATCATTTATTAATTGGGTCATTTTCCTTTGTGAATGAAAAAAGAAGTGTTTTACAAAACACCTCTTTTCTTTCATTTATAAATTATCACAGGTATCAATTAACTCAACAATTAGATCAGTGTAGTTATCGTGTCATTAGTCTAGGGTTTGCTTTTTTAACCATAGGTATTCTTTCGGGAGCAGTATGGGCTAATGAGGCATGGGGGTCTTATTGGAATTGGGACCCCAAGGAAACTTGGGCATTTATTACTTGGACCATATTCGCGATTTATTTACATAGTAGAACAAATCAGAGCTTTCAGGGTGTGGATTCGGCAATTGTGGCTTCTATAGGATTTCTTATAATTTGGATATGCTATTTTGGGGTCAATCTATTAGGAATAGGACTACATAGTTATGGTTCATTCACATTAACAACTAATTGAAGAAAGGGCCTGAAGAATACATAGGAACATCGTCCCGTATATTATATAAAGAAGGTTTGTGCAAGTTTTTTCGAACC